TCGAAAAAATACTGGTGTTTTTTGATGAAAGAAAAAAGCCCCTTATCGGATTTGAACCGATGACTTACGCCTTACCATGGCGTTACTCTACCACTGAGTTAAAGGGGCTCCTTTGACTCAATTCACGAATCATAATATGCATACAAGATATATCTATTCTATAGAGATATCTTGTATAATTTATATATATAGATTATATATTCCATTTCATTAATATTACATACTAAATAAAGATTCCATGTCATATATCTAAAATAATATATAGATTAGATCTAAAAAATCTATTATTATGTAATAAATATATATGCATTAGACTCAGCAATAGACTCAGAATGGATATGGTTGATTCCAGAACGAAAAATTGGATTTATTTAGATATTATTCTAGGGTGTAGGTTGAACATACGGGTTGAAAAATAAAACTGGAATGAATTGTTTCAAGACTGAAATTGACTTCTCTATTTCTATTCTATTAAATATATATTCTAATAAATCAATAATTAATTTGATTGATATGATCTTCAAAATGAACAAATATGAAAGATATTTGATCGAATCATATGATAAAAAGGTGGAATTTGTCCGCCGAATCAAACAAATTCTTTAAGAAAAAATTTTGAGAACTTCTTGTCTTGATCCACGCCTTCCCAATTTCATATTGTTTGTTAATTTCCTTGCTTATTCTTAAAAAAAAAAATTTCCATTTTATTGAAAGAAGGATCCTGACTTCATATTCCTTCTATTTATTTAGATTTATCTTGATTTTTTTCTTTTTTTGTGAATTAATGAAGAATAAATAGAGATTGAATAATGAATAAATATAGATATAGACACTCTATTTGAATTCAAATAAACTCTATTCCCTATAGTATAGAATCAAGAATTTCCTATTTCTAGATGTCGATTAGAATGAATTTTTTAGGAAAAAAATCATGAATCAAAAAATTTTATGAAATTATATGAAAGAGGGAAAGACCTTTCGAGTCTAATCAGACTCTTCTGTTATATTGACAATATAAAAAAACTTATCATATGATAATCATCGTATCGTATAATATGATGGCGGTTGGGCAAGTATGCCCCCATCGTCTAGTGGTTCAGGACATCTCTCTTTCAAGGAGGCGGCGGGGATTCGACTTCCCCTGGGGGTAGGGTACTACGAAAAGAAGTTGATCTAGGCTTAGTTAGAAGCCTAGAATGGCTTCTTCCTGGGTCGATGCCCGAGCGGTTAATGGGGACGGACTGTAAATTCGTTGGCAATATGTCTACGCTGGTTCAAATCCAGCTCGGCCCAAGAATTCCCTGATCCGCCATGAAATGATATAGACTTTTTATTTGTTCTTCAAAAATGACGGATATTAACGAATAAAAAAATTTCGGATATATCCTTACCGCTTGAATTGCTCTGTTCCATTTTTTTGTTAGCAAAAATTCCTATTTTGCTAAGAACTCTAATCTCAATTTACGATTTTCAAAATAGTCTTATATCTTATATATAATAATAACCTATAATAAAAACCGAATAAAGAAAAAACTTTTTTTTTAACGATAAAGATGGGTTTTCATTCCATTTGGACAGTACTGAACTAATAATATGTTATGTGTCGCTCTCGATAAAGTATCAATATATCAGTATATCCCTCGTGCCTCGGTGATCCTTATAAAAACGAGATTCGAATCAAAATTGAAATCGTTTAGTTTCAATGCAAGTATAAATATATATATGTATACTCGATAGCTTGATTTCATGGGGATTGTAGTTCAATTGGTTAGAGCACCGCCCTGTCAAGGCGGAAGCTGCGGGTTCGAGCCCCGTCAGTCCCGACGGAATAAAATCAATCAAATAAAAGCCAATAACATGAAAAAAAGGATCCAAACTCTTTTTAGAGAGAATGAATTTTTTTTTTGATTTTTAAGAGAAGTGCTGTCGAAGACAGACTATACATAGTGAACGTTGCTAGAATATTCAATCTTTTTTATATCTTAGTAGTAGTATAATACTACTAGGACTTTTTTAGGATACTTGTTTGATTTGTTTTCCACGCAAATTAAATCATTAAAAAAAGTAGTTAACTCCTTCTTCTTTTTTATTTAGCTTCTATTGTTTGTTTGAGTTGGTTTGTTTGTAACCAACGGAAATGAAACGTAAAGAGTATTCAAATACTACTTCATCAGATTCATCAGATGAATCTACAAGGAATGGGGTCTAATTTATAGAAAAACAAGAAAGAAGGAGAAATAAAATAATAAATAAGAAAAAAAGAAAAAAGAATCCAAAAGAGAAAGGAAGTCGATTGAATTGAATCATGTGAATTGGATCATGAATCCGATTTTGAATTTGGTATGGCTAAAAAAAAGATCTTCCTGTGGTATACTATTCCATTTTAAACGATGAATTGATTTGATAGCTCAGATATTTTATTCATGATATTGATCTGATTCAATATCATCGAGGTTGAATTCAGCCCATTGAATTTTCGGGGTGAAAATTTGCTCATCTCTATGGGATTAAATCCCGAATTATTGCCTAATAAAAATAAAAAACACTAAGATTATGGAAGTCAATATTCTCGCATTTATTGCTACTGCACTCTTCATTCTAGTTCCTACTGCCTTTTTACTTATAATATATGTAAAAACCGTGAGTCAAAGTGATTAAGTTGAATGAAACTTGATTGTTTTTTTGAGGCACCTATTGAAGAAATCAAAAGGATTAATTGGAATTTTGCGTCGTAAGTGGAATGCGAATTAGCGGGATACTATTATATGAGATCCGATAGTATGGTAGAAAGCATCTTTCTACCATACTAGCTAGCATACTCCCAATTATGCTTATTGGAATGGAAGAAGTTGTATATTATATACTTTATATCTTTATATTTTATGTATACATAAAATATATATACATCAAAAAAAAAGAAGGGCTTTTTAAAATAAATAAAAAAAAAGTGTGTCTATAAAACAATCCATACAGCTTGATTCTTCACGTCAATCAATTAGTAGTGCCTTTAGAGTCCACTTCGCCCCCATACTACGAGGGACAGAGAAAAAGTAAAGACGACCATTAAAGCAGCCCAAGCAAGACTTACTATATCCATGTAAATTATGTCTCCTGTCTCTATGAAGGATATTCCACTAGTGTTCACTAATAATAGTGGGATCAATGGCGCATAGTCAAAAAAAAGGGGATTATGACCTAACGCCGTTGATGAAAGGCTCCAATAAATCCGCTTCCAACAAGTGATACTCTTTTTCTAGTGGAATCGTAAGGGGGTAAGCATAAAAAAATACGCAGTCACACGTTTGGAAATATCAGGGGGAATCCGCTGAATCTTAAGATAAGATGTAGAAAAGCTATTCTTTCTTTTCTTGTCTTTTATTTTAACTATTTTAGTTAGGTTAGGTATTAGGTAAAAAATTCGGGAAAAGTCCTAAAAATTAATTTAGATTCAGGAGTAGATAACGATCTACTCCATCCCTCTCTTTCCCGTTTCATCTAATCATTACTGTCTAATATTTATCTCCGGGATCAACCCGAGGATTACTTATTCATTCTTGATTTTGGTTTATTGAAAAGAAATTCAATTCATTCTTTCTTTTTGCATTTTTTCTAGGTGTAGTGCATCTTATCTATCAAAAAAAGTCAATTTTCCATCAGGCTATCGAATTGAATTCAAGAACCAGTAATGAAACACCCCATTACGTAGTGGAATGGAATCAGGAAATCCTTATATGAAATTTTTTTCATTCCACTACTCGAATCTGTCGGGGAATCTTACCCAGAATCCTAAAGGCAAGCATTTCTAGCACTTTCTGTTTAGAAAACGGAACTTCCAGATGTTTAGAATCAAGCAAGTATCCAAAGGCCTTTTCCTACGTTTGCTTCTGCTGGAGAAAAACTAATCGAGTTATATCAGCCAAATCAAATACAAGATTTTCTCCTTTTTGTTGATCAGGCGACACCCGGATTTGAACTGGGGAAAAAGGATTTGCAGTCCCCCGCCTTACCGCTCGGCCATGTCGCCAAACCAAAATAATACCTTACGAAATAGATGAGAATATTGAAATAGATGAGAATAGTCTCTCTTTCTTTGGATGGGATGTGGGATTACTTAATTTCTTTCTTTTTTATTTCACTTGGATTTTTCATTTTGAATCCCATTTTCTTTAATCCCTTGCCCCGAAATAAACCCATCGTTTTTTGTATTGGGTCCATTCCTTTGGTTATATGTTTATATGGATAGTATCTCAAAACATAAATATCCAAAAACTTTTCCTTTTGATATTGAAAAAAAAACTGAATTTGATTTTTACGTCACCAAAGTCATAATTCGGGGCAAATTGGAACCATTAACTATGAAATGTAACTTGAAATTGATGAATGATTCTTGTATTTGAATTGAAAATTTGAGATTCCTAATCCCTATTTTAGAATCCCTATTCTATTATAGAATAATATATATATAATATAATACTAATAATATATAAATTGATATATTGATAGTTAACTAAACTAACCCGTATTAATTATTTTCAATAAACCAATTTCCATTCTGTTTGCAACTAAAAGTCGATGGAAACCCCAGAGCAGAAATGCTTATACAAATAGCTAATCGCCCATCTTCCCCCTATATGATATGATCCCGATAGCAAATTCTCAGTAAATTGCCGTGCTTCCATTTTTCCTTGAATAGCAAATTGACTAGAAAATAACAATTTAGCTATAGTGCGGTATGTGCGGTCTCGAATCCACCCGCAATAAAAATGAAGGAGGAAACATATCTAACATATCTATAGAAACGTATAAATAGATAGCTATCTACGCACATTTAATAAATACAAGCCCTATTCATTACTATGTCACGCACTTTGTTTGATCCTATTTCTTGGACTCAAAAATCGAGATTTCCTGCTAGATGAAATATCTCTTTGCTGCGAATCTTTTGTTGAAGAATAAAATCCATCCATAAGTTAAGTAATAAAAAGATATTAACTCTATAT